ACCCTTTCGGGGGAGTCGATGACTATTCATAGCTATTACCTTGACACCAAAGAAGAGTTCGACCCAATGCTTTATTTCTGTCCTAGTTGATCCTGATTCGACATTAGAAGTATATTGATTGTTCCCCAATAACCGAATACTTTTTTCTGTAAATACTGCATATTTGATTCCATCCATAAATCCATTTTCTTCCCTATGAGTTCCAGTATCGATAAGAATTCTAGTTCTTATTGTTCATATGTTATGGTATGAATATACCATACCAATTCGTTATGTATGGATGATGAGATTCCATTGATACAGAGCCAATTCCAATAGACTTATTGAACGTTCCCATTGGCGTGCATCCAGCAGGAATTGAACCTACGAATTTGCCAATTATGAGTTGGGCGCTTTAACCATTCAGCCATGGATGCTTAACAGGGATCATCGTACATCGTGAATAACCAAATTCCAATTGAAATGAAATCTTTAGGAGGAATCAATGAAAGAGGAATCAATGAAAGAGGAATCAATGAAACGACATCAATTCCAATCCTGGATCTTCGAATTGAGAGAGATATTGAGAGAGATCAAGAATTCTCACTATTTCTTAGATTCATGGATCAAATTCGATTCAGTGGGATCTTTCACTCACATTTTTTTCCACCAAGAACGTTTTATGAAACTCTTTGACCCCCGAATTTTGAGTATCCTACTTTCACGCGATTCACAGGGTTCAACAAGCAATCGATATTTCACGATCAAAGGTGTAGTACTGCTTGTAGTAGCGGTCCTTATATCTCGTATTAACAATCGAAAGATGGTCGAAAGAAAAAATCTCTATTTGACGGGGCTTCTTCCTATACCTATGAATTCCATTGGACCCAGAAATGAGACATTGGAAGAATCTTTTTGGTCTTCCAATATCAATAGGTTGATTGTTTCGCTCCTGTATCTTCCAAAAGGGAAAAAGATTTCTGAGAGTTGTTTCATGGATACGCAAGAGAGTACTTGGGTTCTCCCAATAACTAAAATAAATAAAAAGTGTATCATGTCTGAATCTAACCGGGGTTCGCAGTGGTGGAGGAACCGGATCGGAAAAAAGAGGGATTCTAGTTGTAAGATATCCAATGAAACCGTAGCTGGAATTGAGATCTCATTCAAAGAGAAAGATAGCAAATATATGGAGTTTCTTTTTTTATCCTATACGGATGATCCGATCCGTAAGGACCATAATTGGGAATTGTTTGATCGTCTTTCTCCGAGAAAGAAGCGAAACATAATCAACTTGAATTCGGGACAGCTATTCGAAATCTTAGGGAAACACTTGATTTGTTATCTCATGTCTGCTTTTCGTGAAAAAAGACCAATTGAAGGGGAGGGTTTCTTCAAACAACAAGGAGCTGAGGCAACTATTCAATCAAATGATATTGAGCATGTTTCCCATCTCTTCTCGAGAAACAAGTGGGGTATTTCTTTGCAAAATTGTGCTCAATTTCATATGTGGCAATTCCGCCAAGATCTCTTCGTTAGCTGGGGGAAGAATCAGCACGAATCGGATTTTTTGAGGAACGTATCGAGAGAGAATTTGATTTCGTTAGACAATGTCTGGTTGGTAAACAAGGATCTGTTTTTTAGCAAGGTACGGAATGTATCGTCAAATATTCAATATGATTCCACAAGATCCATTTTCGTTCAAGTAACGGATTCTAGCCAATTGAAAGGATCTTCTGATCAATCCAGAGATCATTTCGATTCCATTAGAAATGAGGATTCGGAATATCACAAATTGATCGATCAAACAGAGATTCAGCAACTAAAAGAAAGATCGATTCTTTGGGATCCTTCCTTTCTTCAAACGGAACGAACAGAAATAGAATCAAACCGATTCCCGAAATGCCTTTTTGGATCTTCCTCAATGTCTCGGCTATTCACGGAACGTGAGAAGCAGATGAATAATCATCTGCTTCCGGAAGAAACCGAAGAATTTCTTGGGAATCCTACAAGATCAATTCGTTCTTTTTTCTCTGACAAATGGTCAGAACTTCATTTGGGTTCGAATCCTACTGAGAGGTCCACTAGAGATCAGAAATTTTTGAAGAAAAAACAAGATGTTTCTTTTGTCCCTTTCAGGCGATCGGAAAATAAAGAAATGGTTGATATATTCAAGATAATTACATATTTACAAAATACTGTCTCAATTCATCCTATTTCATCAGATCCGGGGTGTGATATGGTTCCAAAGGATGAACCGGATATAGACAGTTCCAATAAGATTTCATTCTTGAACAAAAATCCATTTTTGGGTTTATTTCATCTATTCCATGACCGGAACAAAGGGGGATACACGTTACGCCACGATTTTGAATCAGAAGAGAGATTTCAAGAAATGGCAGATCTATTCACTCTATCAATAACCGAGCCGGATCTGGTGTATCATAGGGGATTCGCCTTTTCTATTGATTCCTATGGATTGGATCAAAAAAAATTCTGGAATGGGGTATTCAACTCCAGAGAT